AAGATAAACCATTATACAGGTATTTCAATACAAATAATAAAACTGAGAAAATAAGCTAAATCAAGAGAATAGGATTTGAACCTATGCCTTTTCGCTCCCAAAGCGAACACGCTACCACTGCGTCACCTCTCGAATCGCATAAACCTCATAGTAAAACGGATTTTTAGCTCTTAAAGTTTTTTATTTTAAACAATAATTATCGATCTACTTCACCAAAAACAATATCCTGTGTCCCAATTATAGTTACGACATCAGCTAACATATGAGAATTAGCCATAAAATTAAGAGCTTGAAGATGAGAAAAACCTGGAGCTTTAATTTTACAACGATACGGTCGATTACTACCATCAGATATTAAATAAACACCAAACTCTCCTTTAGGGGCTTCAGTAGCTGTATATGTTTCACCTGGGGGTACAGTAACACCTTCAGTATATAATTTAAAGTGATGGATTAAAGCCTCCATACTTTGCTTAACATCAGCGCGTGCTGGTGGACTAATTTTAGCATCATCTATTTTAACACTACCCTTAGGCAGTTTATTTAAACATTGATAAATTATACTAAGAGATTGTCTCATTTCTTCAACCCGTACAAGATAACGATCATAACAATCCCCTGTTTTACCGACAACTCCCTGAAAAGCTAGATTATCATAAACGTCATAAGGTTCATTTTTACGTAAATCCCACCGAACACCAGATCCACGTAACATAACGCCAGAAAAGCCCCAATCAATAGCCTGCTGCGCACTTACCACCCCAATATCAACTAATCTTTCTTGCCAAATACGATTATCAGTTAACATTTCTTCCATTTCATCTAACCGTTGCCCAAATTGTGCGGCAAAATAAAAGATATCATTTATTAAACCAATACTTATATCTTGACTAACACCTCCTGGTCGAAAATAACTAGCATGCATGCGTGCACCACTTACTCTTTCATAAAATTCCATTAACTTTTCTCTTTCTTCGAATGCCCATAAAAAAGGTGTCATAGCTCCAACATCCATAGCATGACAACCTACTGCTAAAAGATGATTTAAAATTCGAGTTATCTCTGCAAAAAGAACTCTAATATATTGAGCCCGTTTAGGTACTGAGATATGCAATAAATTTTCAACAGCTAAAGAATAAGTCTGCTCTTGACACATCATTGAAACGTAATCTAAGCGATCAAAATACGGTAAAGCCTGAAAGTAAGTTTTCGCCTCTATTAACTTTTCAGTACCTCTATGAAGTAAACCTATATGAGGATCAGCTCGTTGAACTACTTCTCCATTAAGTTCTAAGATAAGACGTAAAACTCCATGCGCCGCAGGATGCTGAGGCCCAAAATTTATTGTAAAATGTTTAAGTTTTTTTTTAAATTCTTTTTTTTTTAATAGCATAATAAAAAAAAGTGATATATCTTTTTAAAATAGTACAAGTTTAACTACCAAACGTTTTATTTATATATATACCTAAAAACTAAAAAGTTTTAAAACTTAGCGCCAGAAGGATTTGAACCTACGACTTTCAGGGCATGAGCCTGATGAGCTAACCTGACTGCTCTATAACGCAACCTACTACCAATATTACTTTATGAAAAAGCCATGGTTCCCACAAAAGTAGTATGTGTGGCTATCTAAATAAGGACGCTCGAGTTCGGTAAGAGTTCGGGTATAAATCTAGATATTAAGGCAAGCCTTATAATTATATATTCCAGCTGCAGGTTCCCCTACAACTACCTTGTTACGACTTCATCCCGGTTACTTACCTGTCCTTTAAATAGAATTTCCAGACTTACGTAATTCCAGTAAATCTCTTAACCAAATGAATATATGTTTGAAAGGTCTATTCCAAAATCTTCTGGCCAAGTTAACTTCCAGGACGTGACGGGCGGTGTGTGCAAGGCCCAGTGACGTATTCACCGCAACATCCTGATTCGCGATTACTAGTGATTCCAGCTTCATGGGGGCGAGTTGCAGCCCCCAATCCGAACTAAGAAAAGGTTTAAAGATTGGCTTTGGATTACTCCCTCGCAACTTGTTGTCCTCCCCATTGTAGCACGTGTGTAGCCCAGTTCATAAGGGCCATGAAGACTTGACCTCATCCCTTCCTTCCTCCCGCTTAGTGCTGGCAGTATCTATTCAGTTTATTTTTTAATAAAAATTATTTCAAAACATAAAAAAGATAAGGGTTGCGCTCAGTTACAGGAATTAACCGTACATCTCACGACACGAGCTGACGACAGCCATGCAACACCTGAAAGTCCCAAAATTCTTGACGTCTCCGAAAGAACGACAGACTTACTAGAACTGGTAAGGTTACGCGCGTATTATCGCATTAAACCACATGCTCCACCACTTGTTTGAACCCCCGCCAATTCCGTTGATTTTTAAGCTTGCGCTCGTACTCCTCAGGCGGAGTGCTTAATGCCTTAGCTATGTCTTCTAGATTTCTAAAAGCTAGCACTCATCGTTGACAGCGTAGACTACCAGGGTCTCAAATCCTGTTCGCTACCTACGCCTTCGCCCCTCAGCGTCAGTACTGAACAAGAAAATTGCTTTCGCACTTGATGTTCTTTTTCACTTATCTGGATTCTAACCCTAATTGAAAAATTCCATTTTCCCCTGTCAAACTCAAGCTTTCCTGTTTTAAATGCCTATTTGTAGTTAAGTTACAATTTTTGACAAATAACATATCAGAAAACCACCTACGGGCCCTTTACGCCCAGTTATGACGAATAAGGCTTGCCCCCTCCGTATTACCGCGACTGCTGGCACGAAGTTAGTCGGGACTTATTCTTAATTTACTGTCATTATCCTCAATTAAAAAAGAGGTTTACAACCTAAGCCTTCAATCCCTCACCAAGCCTTGCTGGATCAAGCTTTCGCTCATTGTCCAATATTCCTTACTGCTGCCTTCAAATGAAACCTGGGCCTTGTCTCAGTCCCAGTGTGATTGATCGTCCTATCAGACCAACTAAGCATCATTGGCTTGGTGAGCTGTATTTCACCAACTACCTAATACTAAACCTAATCATCTTCAACCGGCGTACCTTTATGTATTTATTCGGTATTTTCCTGTTGCCTTCTCCCCTGAGGGATGGGATTATTCCGAAGTTGAAGCCAGATATTAGTTTATTACTCACCCGTACGCTATGGTTTTAACCATTCAACTCGCATGTATTAAAGCAGGCTTATAGCCTTCACTCTGAGCCAGGATCAAACTCATTTTTTTTAATACCACGCCACATTTCTGTGCTATTACAAATAGTGGAATTTTATTGTAATTATCTTTTAATATTATATTAAAACACAAAATTTCTTGATATCTATTTTGATAATGTTATTTTTTATTCTAAAACTACCAAATTTTTTTTCTTTAATACTATCGGTAGTGTTCTTTTAAAACACTAACTTTTTGTACACTTTACACGTTAATTATTTTTATCACAAAGATTTCGTTAATTTTCCAATAAATAACGATATTTCAGTTTGTTCTTTAGGTCGTTTTCCTGTCCATACTGGATGATTATTAAGATCTAAGCTTTTATAATTTAACTCTTTTAAAGAAAAATAACTGGGCGCCATTAAAAAATTAAAACTACCATCTGACAACATACTACCTAATATCTTTGATTTTGCTATTAATTTCATATAATTATAATTTAGGATAAGGTGGGATTTGAACCCACGGTAGTTTTAACTACGTCAGTTTTCAAAACTGGTGCCATAAACCGCTCGACCACTTATCCAACACTTTTTTTAAAAACTTTGTATATTATTTATATTTCACAAAATATAAATATGTTTTATTAAACGTTACATTTTTTAATAGAGTTTTTCTAAAACCACCTTAAATTTAACCCCGTTTAAATATCTTAAAATATCTATAAAAGCTAAAATTTTTGTTGGACTTCGAGACGTAATGGTGAAATAACTTCGATACTCCCGTCTTTCAAACTGATCTTTGGCAGTTTTATTACCTAAAGGAGAACGAAGTAAAGTAAAACGTTTTGTTTTTGTTGACAAACCTATAAACGAACTCGATAAAGGTAACAGAAGGGGCAAATACTTTAAACTTTTTAAATCAGTTGATATAGACCAAACTTTACATATATATATAATACTTTTTTTATATTGCGTCATATAATTAACTTCACACTAAAAAAACAAACCTAAAATAATTTTATATAACACGGCCTAACCCGAACTCGAAAAAGACGGGACTTGAACCCGCGACCATTGATATGACAAACCAACACTCTACCAACTGAGTTACTTTTTCTTTTTGGAAATGGTAGGATTCGAACCCACGCTACATTAAAAATGTAGATTGATTTAGCAAACCAAGGCTTTCAACCACTCAGCAACACCTCCAGACAAGGATTTAACTTTAACATTAAATTCCTCTTTATTAGTATTAACTTTACTTATAAAGTTAAAATGTTTATAACTTTATATATAACAACATGCAAGATCTGTTAATTTTGATTATGTTATCGTGAGTCAACTGTTACTTTTAAGTGCTTAATTCTAGATTTTAAACTAAACGCTAAAGAGGGTAATATAAAACGTACAACTACCAAATAAAAATTAAAAACTATTAGAATTAACCAGAAAACCTGATTAAAAAAAGTCATGGTATCAAATTGAGGCATATAACTAAATATTAACGATTTTTAAAACAAACAATAATAATTTTATTTATTATTTTTATAGTAAACAATTATTATTAAATAACAAAATTATTCTTCTTACTATTAAAGGTATGATTGTAACAGAACCTTAACTTTCTGTACACTTGATTTGTACATAACCCTTTTAAATAAAAATAAATTCCTACAATTACCAACAAGATTTACGAAAACCGGAAAATGAACCCTTTGATGCTAAACGTCTAAATTGTAAACGAGATAGCTTATAAAAACTTAAAACTGATCTTGATCTGTTAGTTTCAATACAATAATTGTGAACCCGACTTAAACTACTTTGTCTAGGTAATTTAGATTTTTCTACTTGAGCCCACCATCGTAACGAAATCTCTAAATTTTGATTCATGGCTACAGCCTGCAATGCCTTATGACGAGCTTCATATAAAACAAAAAATTTACGACGTTTATAATCTATACTTTTCATTCCCAATCTAAACTACCAATTTGCCAAGCATATACAAATCCAATAACTAGTTCAAAAAGAAAATCTATCATAGACCAATACCCAATTGATGGTAATTCACTTAATGAAACTGCCCAAGGAAAAAGAAAAACAGTTTCAATATCAAATAAGAGAAACAAAATAGCAACTAAATAAAAACGTACATCAAACGCATTACGGGCATCTTCATACGGATCAAATCCACATTCATATGATGATAACTTTTCATTATTTGCTTCTGAAAAGGAAACCGTGTAAGACGCACCAAAAATAATAGAAGCTAAAACAAAACTAAAACCTAAAAAAATTAATATAGGGTAATATTCTTTTAAAAAAAACATAATATTATAAAATTAAACGCGGGTTAGACCAGCAAACAGGACATAGATCAATAACCCCCCCTGAAGTTTCATTTTTTAACACATTCTCTTTAAACATTCCAATTTCAGAATGCCCCCCTCTATTGGAGGTTCCTAAGGAGTCATCCCCCCCAATTTGATGTGTATATCGTACGCATCGTGTACAAACAATACATCTTCGTAATACTGTCTTTATAACCCCTCCCCAAAAAGTATCACCTAACGAATTTTTAAAAAACAAAAATCTTCCCTTATCCGATCCAAAATTAAAACTTTGTTCCTGAAGTTCACATTCCCCCCCTTGATCACATACAGGACAATCTAAAGGGTGGTGAATAAGAAGCAATTCCATCACAGATTCTTGTGCTTTACGAACCAATGCCGTATTTGTAAAAATTCTTAAATTAGGTAAAAAAGGTAATGCACATGAAGCTTGTGGTTTAGGGGAATTACTTACTTCAACAAGACACATTCGACAATTCCCTGCTATAAAAAGTTTATCATGATAACAGAATCGTGGAATATTTGCACCAGCAGCTTGACAAGCCTGTATAACTGTAGAACCTTTTTTTACCCAAACAATAAGTTCATTAATTGATATATTAAACATAATTAAGGTAAAACTTCTAACTTACGTGAGTTATGAAAATTAAAAACTTGTTTTTCTTTTATAGAAAAAACAGCATTTTTAGATTCACGACCTAACTGACGATATAAAGATTCAGGACAATTTTTTTGTAATGTTAAACTAATAGCCCCTATCATTGCTATTAAAAGAATGATTCCAGCTATTATTAACAATATCGCATGAGTTGAATATAAAAGATAACTGGGATCATTTAAGGCACAAGAAGAATCGAATTCTATAAACCACATTGTATTTAACCCGTAAGACCTTGCTATACTTTCTTTATGAAATAACAGACGTAAAAACTCTGTTAACCCTTCAGAGTCACATAAATGATGCCAAATATCAATTCTGTCATCCATAAAATCCGTAAAAGTTTTTTTAACTTCTTTGGTAGACGGCTCAGGTTCACCTTTTCTTTTTCTTTTACTCCGCTCTTGAAATCGCTTTAAATTCTCGTTAATTGTTTTATTAAGAATTACTGGATGAAATACTTTTTTTATTTCTTCCTCATAAGACATTAAACTGAAAGAAACTAATGAACTCATATAAACTGTTGATAACAAATTAATTAAATTTTGTAACTCTTTACTATATATTACAGCTATTGAAAAAGAAAAAAAAAGTAAAATCCCTAAATACAAAAAACGTTTTTTTTTTACTGACCATGGCCTTTCAATAGCTTTTACGTCTAGCATCATAACAACGAACAACACTAATACTGCAATAGCACCAGCGTAAACCAATAAAAAAAGTAAAGCAATAAATTCTAAGCCTAATAAAAACGAAATAGCAGAACCCAATAAAAAAAGTAATACAAGATAAAGACCACTATATACTGGATTTTGGGTACTAGTAACTTTAACTCCCAGAGTACCTCCAAGAATTGCAATAAGAATAAAAATTATAGGATCGACCATAATACAATAAAGATTAACAATGCTAAAATACGTAAAACCTGCAAACTAAAGATAAAACAAATACCAAATAACAAATTACTCCAAACTACTGTTATTAAATAATGATATAAGTAACCCGAATGCCATACCCGAGATTTCTTGACTTGATCAACAAGTACATTTGAGATCCCGAAAGGTCCTAAGCTTTCAATAAGACCCCGATCAATAGATTTATAAGTAAAATGATAACCAAAATCTAGTAACTGTTGAGTTATAACCTCATTGTAAACCTTATCAAATAACCACTTACGGTTTAAAAATACATAAAATTTTCTCCCTAAAAACGAGGTTTTCCATAAAAACAAATTGTAATTGTACCCCTTATACAAAATAAATGAGGTCACTCCTCCAATTACACTACAACAAAGAGGAAAAATTTTTATATCTGTTGACATAAATTCTGCATCTATAATACTTAAATTAGTAGGTATACAAAATAACGCATTTCCCCAAAAATCTGTACCTAAACCAATAAAAAGATCACGACTTAAATATCCAATAAACATACTAGGTAAAGCCAATATACCTAAAACTATTCCTATTGCCCAACCACCTTCTGAGGCAGAAAGCAACAATGATCGACTACCATTAGGTTCTGATAAAAAACATAAAGATAAAAGCCGTGTAGAGTAAAAAGCAGTACAAAAAGCAGCCAAACTTCCTAACCAATATGCAAAATGAGATGCATTAGAATAAGTCGCATAACCTATCTCTAAAATCACATCTTTAGAATAAAATCCTGTTAAAAAGGGCATACCCATAAGAGCTAAAGAACCAATTACCATAGTTGCATAAGTAAAAGGTAATAAACGCCGCAACCCTCCCATTTTACGCATATCTTGTTCATCCCCAACCGCATGAATTACGGAACCTGCTCCAAGAAATAAAAGAGCCTTAAAAAACGCGTGATTTCCTAAATGAAACACCGCCACAGAATAATTTGAAAGTCCACAAGCAAAAACCATATAACCCAACTGACTACAAGTAGAATAAGCAATAACCCTTTTTAAATCATTTTGAACTAAAGCTGTTGTAGCTGCAAAAAACGCTGTCATACCACCAACTATACTTATAACTGTAAGAGCTTTAGGACAATACTCCAATAAAGGGGAGCAACGAGCTAATAAGAAAACACCAGCTGTAACCATTGTAGCTGCATGAATAAGAGCTGAAACAGGAGTAGGCCCTTCCATAGCATCGGGTAACCATGTATGTAAACCTAATTGCGCTGATTTACCTACCGCACCTACAAATAATAAAATTCCTATAAGGTTAAGAGCACCAAACTCTATATTCAAAAAAGTTAAATTAACAGCTGATAATTGTGGCGCTAAAGCAAAAACAGTAGCATAATCGACCGCACCAAAACAAATAAAAATACCAAAAATACCTAAAGCTAGTCCAAAATCCCCAACTCTATTAACTAACATAGCTTTAATCGCGGCTTTATTAGCTTGGATACGAGTAAACCAAAAATTAATTAATAAATAAGAACATAAACCAACCCCCTCCCAACCCACAAACATTTGAACAAAGTTATCCGCAGTAACCAATATCAGCATAAAAAATGTAAATAACGACAAGTAACTCATAAAACGAGGCAAATGAGGATCCCCCCCCATATATTCTATAGAATAGACATGTACAAGAGTTGAGATAAAAGTAACTATAACAAGCATAACGACAGTTAAACTATCAAAGCAAAAAGCCCAATCAACATGAAAAGAATCAGAATCTAACCAAGGCATTAAATAAAGATAAGTGGAACTTCCATTTAAACCTACCTCATAAAAAGCAAGACCACTTAAAAAAAAACTAAAGCCAATACAAGATATAGTTACCAAACCAGAACCACGTCCTCCAAGGAAACGCCCAAAAAATCCTACAACAAAAGAACCAAGTAGGGGTAAAAAAACTATGTTTAAATACATATTAGTTCTTTACGGGACTTGAACCCGTACCTTTGCGATAAATAGCAATATCCTTTTAAACGTTAACCTAAGCATTAGACTAAAAGAACTTTTCCCTTGTAAAAACTATAGCCACAAATCAAACCATACTAAATTTGAAACTGTGGCATGCATTACAGAAAAAAACACATTGGGGTAAATACCCATAAAAAGGGTACCTAAAACAAGAGGTAAAAAAACCATAAATTCTCGAAAACTTAGATCAACTCCGATCAATTTAATATTGCCGTAAGCTATACGGTTAAACAACCAAAGCGAATATCCACCACCTAAAATCATTGAAGTCGCAGCAAAAAAACAAGCTGTACTGTTGGCCTCAAAAGCCGAAACCAATAAAAGAAATTCACCTATAAAACTTGATGTACCAGGTAAACCCAAATTAGCCATTGTAAAAAACAGAAAAATAGTTACAAAAATTGGCATAGTATGTGTAAGCCCCCCATAATATTTAACTACTCGACTGTGCCATCGATCATATAACACTCCAATAATAAGAAAAAGTGCAGAAGATACAAATCCATGACTTAAACTTTGTAAAATCGCCGCTTCTAACCCAATCACTGTCCCTGTAAACAAACCTATCATTACTAAATTCATGTGTGCGACTGAAGTATAAGCGATCAAACGTTTTAAATCAGTCTGACGTATAGCTGTTAATGAGGTATACACCACACCTAATAAACTAAGACTAAAAATAAAAGGTGTAAAATAAACAGAAGCTAACGGAAAAAGACCCAAAGAAAACCGTAAAAATCCATAAGATCCTAATTTTAATAAAATACCTGCCAAAATTACTGACCCTGCTGTAGGGGCCTCTACATGAGCTTCAGGAAGCCAAATATGTACAGGTAGCATAGGAACTTTCGCAGCAAATGACGCAAAAAAAGCAAACCATAACCATTTTTGATCATAAGATGAAAACGTTATAACTGACAATATTTCATAATTAGTACTTCCAGCAAATAAATAAATATAAATTATACCAATTAACATAAATAAAGAACCTAACAGAGTATATAAAAAAAACATATAAGCCGCACGTATTTTTCTTTCACGTGACCCATATATACCAATAACCAAAAACATTGGTATTAAAACAGCTTCAAAAAATATATAAAAAAACAATAAATCTAAATTAGTAAAAACTAAAAGTAAAATAAGTTCCATTCCTAAAAAACTAATTAAATAAGTTTTCACTTTTTCTTTGTTAAAAGACCACGAAGCTAATAAACAAAGAGGAAAAATTAATGTTGTTAACAGAACAAAAAAAAGAGAAATCCCATCAACACCTAAAATTAAATTAATATTAGCTATTGGTAACCACAAGCTATCAACAATAAATTGAAATTTAGGGGTTGATTGATCAAAACCCAACCATAAGAACAATGAAGAGACAAAAACCGCCGAAGTAATACCAAGAGTAAATTGTCGCAGAACTAACGTTTGGCTAGAAGGAATAAAAATTAAACCAACAATTCCTAAAAGAAGAAGAAAAAATAAAAAACTTAAGAGCATAATCTTTTACCAACCCAAGTTAAATAATCATTTTGGTTAACCGCTTGAACTACAATAGGCATAAAACCATGATTAACACCACAAAGTTCACTACATTGACCATAAAAAACACCTTCCCTTTTAATAAAAAGAAAAACTTGATTTAATCTCCCTGGACATGCATCAACCTTTACTCCTAAACTTGGAACTGCCCAAGAATGAAGAACATCTGCCGATGTAACAAGAACACGAATATGGGTATTAATTGGGACAACTAAGCGGTTATCTACCTCAAGAAGACGAAAAACTTTACCAGCTTTACCCGTACCCGAAACTTCCGGAATAACTAAATCATCATCAGTAATCAAATATGAATCAAAATTAATACGTTGTCTTTCTGTTATTTCATTTTCTATTTCCGGTTTTTTATAATAATCAATCAAATCATAAATTATTTGAATTTGAGTTTTTAAAGATGTATTTTTTTCTACTTCCTCATTAGTCATCGCAAGTAAAGCTTCATACAACATATTTTTAACGTCATCTACAGTGTTTTGATCTAAAGTTTCAATTAAATCTTGAAATGTTTGTAAAATCTCATTACGTAAACCTGCATGAGTATAATCAATTTCTCTGATTTTTAATTGATCTAACATTTGTTTTATCTCTTTTTTTGATTTTTTATTTCCTGAATTACCATCTTCACCAGACGCATCAAAACCATTATCATTTCCGAAAAAATCATTAGAGTCAGCCACTGAAATATCAAAAAACTGTCGATTAAAAGGTTTAACAGTCGCCGACATAGGCATGTCTAAACTTCTAGATACTCTAGCTGCAAACCATTTAACATTAGCTAGTTCTGCTTTTGCTTTTATTATCTCATAACAAGATTTTGTTTGTAACGTTCCTGGTTCAAAAATAGTCTCAAGAGCAGAAGAAGAAGCTAAAGCGTTTTTAATCCCTATTGAGGTATTTTCTAAGCTATTAGATGTTGCTGTTTGAAGAGCTAAAAGGCTATCAATAGAACTATTGTCGTTAAAGTTATCAATAGATGAAAGATCATCCGCGGTTTGGTCGAATATTTTGCGAGCATAGCTAAGTATACGTGAAGCTTTCTCGTAATCCATCATAGCAATATTTACCTCACGTTGAAGTGTTTGAAGCCAAACAGAATCTATAGCAGATTTAACCATAGTTGAAATATCACCATTTACTGTTTGAGAAAGAACTACTGGTTTAATCAATCCTAAACCAGAAGAGGCTTTAACTAAATCATTATCTAGCATAGTAATTATAGCTTTCAACTTCTTAGAATTTTCAGTATCAAGAAGAGATATTACTTTTTTACGAATCATATTACTTAAACTTAGTTGAAGATCTTCAATGTATGTTTTAATCTCCACTAACATTTTTTCACGAAGCACATCAGAAACAGCATCTAAATCCGACTGTAAAAAATTTATTAAAGCTTTACCTTTTTTTAATTCCACTTCAATTAATTTAATAAAATATTCAGTTAAAACCTGTTCCGCCTTCAACAACGCTATTTCAGATTCTTCTAATACAGATTTAGCTCCGGTTAATTGTGCTTTTACTGTAAGAAGATCTTTATTATGTATTTCCCATAAATAATTGTCAAAATATTCAATAATTTTAGCACATTTACCAGATTTATCTTTTATTTTAGGCAACTTATAAATAACTGGTGTGTCATTAAGTCTTTTTTCTGTACTAGAAACATACTTTTTAACAATGGCAAACCTCTCTTTAGCACTAGCTAAATCAAATTTAGCTACATTTACTAAAGAAGCCGCCTTATCAAATTCGGCTTTAATACTATTGTATTTTGCGACATAATTATCTAATATTACTTTCGGCATACTAGAGTTTAAATCTAATCCAACCCCAGTTAATTTCTCTTTAGAAGTATTAAAAAACAACGCAGCACCTTTTAATATTGCTTCAGCTCTATTTGAAACTGCTTCAAAGTGATCAAATGCAACTTGAGCCCGTTCTAACCGAATATCAGCCCTACTTGAAACTGCTTTATAATTTTTTAATTCTTCTTTAGCATTTCTTAAAATCTCTTTACCTTTTTTGCATTCTTCTTCAACTGATAAAGTTTGTTTTTCTATAGCCATAAATTCTGCCTCTGAATTATTAGCTATAGCATTACATTTACTTAACTCTTCCGCAGTTAAATCAGCTTGAAATCTATCTAAATTCATATTAGCGCTTTTCATGTTTTCATGAGCAGCCATAAACTGAATCTCATGGTGTTCTAAAAATTTTTTTGATTCTAATTTTAATTTTTTAGTCCAACCATCATAACCCTCTTTAAGCAATATTTTACTTCGCCGTATAGCTGGATCGTGTGAGGCCCATTCAGCATCAGCTTGAAAATATTCTGCGGTTAATGTATTAACTTTTGCAGCGAGTAAATCAATTTTTGCCCATTTTGCACTAACTTTAGCATTCTCCAATTCCATTTTGGCATTTGTTCGCTCATTATCCAAAAAGTTAAAGTCAACTTTAGCGGTATCCCATTCAAACTCACTACTATATCCCTCTCTTTCAGCTCGGGTTAATCTTAATTGATGAGCAATTAACTGGGTATCAATTAAATTATTTTCAGAAATTTCTGCCTCTATTAAAGCTTTGTTAAGTCTTACTCTACCTTTGTTTAAATTAGACATCATTTCGTCTACAGATATTTTTATTTCCCCACGAGCAAGGGCTTTAAGACACACACACTCGGCTTCAAAAACTTGTGTCAACGCTCTACTTAATTCTGTTTCAGTCCTGTTATATAAATTTTCAGCTGATCTAAGCTCTATCCATTTATAACTAGCTTCATCTACTTTATTTAATTCTGCAACTATAGAATTTGTATCATTTCCACCATCATTTGAAGGTGGATTATCTTTACCATCTTTACCATCTTTACCTGGTTTAATTTCATCTAAAGACTTAAATAACTCCATAGTTTTTGCTGTAAGCTCAGTTTCACTAACAATCCTTAAATATTGCTTAAAGGTTTTTAAAACTCTAATAATTAAATCTTGCTGTTCTTTAATAAGCGAACCTTCTGTTAATTTATTTTTAACCTCAGATAAGATAGATACCATTTCTCCCAGGCAATATAACTCCACGGGGCCATAAAACTCTTTACGACCCTCATTACCTAAAATATTAATAACAAGAAACTCTAAATGACACGATATCAGTTCAATAGCCTCTTGAGGTATATCTTCTATATTTTTTTCAAATGACTCTAAAAAATTTTTAATTATAGTTATTTGAGTTTGTTTTTCACCCTCAGCTACTTCTATACGGCTATACTCTATTAGATCCGACATATCCTTTAAAGCTTTATAATTTACCTCAACTTGATTTAAATGATCTTTTTTAATAACCGGTGATACTTCAACTTGATTTAAATGATCTTTTTTAATAACCGGTGATACTTCAAAATCAGAACACTCATATGACCAATACCATTGATGACCAACAACTTTTATTGTAAGACTTGGATCTATAACCTCATCCATCGCATACAACAAATTATATGAAGGAACACTAATAATCATTAATATTCCTGCCGGAATAATTGTCCAAACAACTTCAAGTAATGTTGAATGATTAAAATCTACTGCCTCTTTATGATCTGCCTCGTTAAATAACGTTAAAGATTTATATAATAACCAACCAACAAGACAAGCAATAAATAACATAAAAGTCATTAACAGACCATTAAAAAAAATGATACCTTCCATTATTGGAGTTGCGGGATCTTGAAAACCCACTTGCCATGGATGCGCTGCATCCATAGTCCCAACGGAAAAGCAAAAAAAGAAAAAAAAAACACTGAAAGTTAGTCTAATAATAGTTTTATATAAAAAGTTCATTTTATTTTTAGTTCACTTATGCAGATCGCATATTTAATACTCGAATTGAAAGTATTTTTTCCAACCACCCTATAAACAACCCCCCAAAAACAAAAAAAACAAAATACCCTATAGAAACCACAGCTCCAGCAATCTTAAAATAATCATCGACCGGCGTAGTTCCTGACCAAGCTAATAAAAAAAAATCAGCAACAAAAAACCAAAAAACAACAGCATAAATTGGACGAAAATTACCACTACGCAATTTAGAAGTATTTAAAAGAGGATATATAAAAATTATTGCAATCGCCCCTCCCATAGTAAGAATACCTCCAACCTTATTTGGAATAACTCGTAAAATTGCATAAAAGGGTAAAAAATACCATTCAGGCACAATATGCGCCGGAGTACCGTAAGGATCTGCCTCTAAATAATTATCCGGATCTCCTAAACTATTAGGGAAATAAAATATAACAACAGATAATAGTGCCAACAACACAAAAAACGCCACTAAATCTTTGACATAAATATAGGGGTAAAAATTTATATTGGCTGTTTTAGTTTTTATACCCAAAGGATTATTAGAACCATCCTTATGTAACAAACCTAAATGCACAAATACTAAACCCGCAATAAGAAAAGGCAACAAATAATGTAAACTAAAAAAACGATTTAAAGTTGGATTACCTACTGTAAACCCTCCCCACAACCACATAACAACCTCTTTCCCTATAAAAGGAAAAATCGAAAATAAACTAGTAATAACAGTAGCTCCCCAAAAACTCATTTGGCCCCACGGCAAAACATAACCAATAAAAGCTGTTGCCATCATCAAAACATAAATAACTCCTCCAGACCACCACAATTGTTGACGAGGTTCCATATAAGAACCGTAATATAACCCTCTAAAAATATGAGCATAGACAACAATAAAAAAAAAAGAAGCCCCATTAGCATGCATATAACGAATTAACCAACCACTTTTAACATCACGCATAATATGCTCAACACTTGAAAAAGCATAATGAGTTTCCCCTGCATAATGCATAGCTAAAAAAGCTCCACTAAGAATCTGAATAACCAAACAAAAACCTGCTGTTGAACCAAAACTCCAATTATAATTTAAGTTCATAGCCGTTGGATAATCAATAATATGAGAATCTACCCAACTAAGTATAGCATTCACATTAAACCTCGACATTAATTAATTAAATTATTTTGCGACCAAGGAACATGAAAATCAAACGACCGAAACTCTTGACTTAATTCAATAGCCTCACAAACAACGACTTTTTGATCTTCATCATAACGTAATTCAAAATATCCACTTAAAGGAAAATCTTTTCTTAATGGGTGTCCTTCAAACCCATAATCTGTTAAGATTCTACGTAAATCTGGGTGATTATTAAAAAAAACTCCAAATAAATCCCAAATTTCACGTTCCCACCAATTTGCTGAAGGGAAAAGACTTACTACAGAAGGTAAAGGATTTATTTCATCTGTATGTGTTTTAATTCTAAGTCTACAATTAGACCGTACATTTAAAAGATCATAAACGATTTCAAAACGTTCTTTTCTTTCTGGATAATCTACACCTGAAATCGAAGTAAGCATTTGAAAATTACCATTACTGTGGTGATATAAAAAAGTTAATGTAGCCAACAAATATTTTTTGGATACGCTAATAACAATCTCATGCCCAAACACTTGAAAAGTTTGAACAGGCACAAGTCTAGTAAGACTTGTAGCGTATGCAATCAAAGAACTAAACATTATATTTAAATTTAATAAAAATAACTTAAACACTAATAAAAATTATTTTACTAGTTAATCCTCTACGGGAATTGAACCCGTATTTTCGCCGTGAAAAGGCAAAGTCCTAACCATTAGACGAAAAGGACTTATTGCCAAAACTTTAATTACTTTATGGGCCAGGATCGAATTGAACGATCGACTTTACGCTTATCAGGCGTACACTCTACCACTGAGTTACAAGCCCTGATACAACTACCTTAAACCTCTAATAACTTTTATTTAAATTCTTATTTTAAAATAATAACTTCCAATATTTATTTATTACTTGATTCTGTAGATATGCGAGGCAACATCGGAAATGCAAGACCCCTATTTTTTACCCAAGGATTAGAATCTTCAACCGTACCTCGTGTAAGGGTAATGTATACAACAAAAAAAAAAAATAATGACGCAATAGACGATAATATTGAACCAAAAGATGCCAAACTATTCCACCCTGCATAAGAGTCTGGATAATCTGGTATACGTCGTGGCATACCTGCAAGACCTAAAAAATGCATTGGAAAAAAAGTCAAATTTACACCTAAAAACATAAGCCAAAAATGAATCTGACCTAAAATTTCTGGGTAAGCTAAACCTGTCATTTTCCCAACCCAAAAATAAAAAGCTGCAAACATTGTAAAAGCTGCTCCCATACTTAAGACATAATGAAAATGTGCAACCACATAATAAGTATCATGTAAAGCGATATCAACACCTGAATTTGCTAAAACAACACCAGTTAATCCACCAATAGTAAAAAGAAAAAGAAAACCAATAGAAAACAACATAGGAGTTTTTAAACGAATAGAACCCCCCCATAAAGTTGCAATCCAACTGAAAATTTTAATCCCTGTAGGTACTGCAATAATCATAGTAGCTGCCGTAAAGTAAGCTCTTGTATCAATATCTAAACCTACCGTAAACATGTGATGAGCCCAAACAATAAAGCCAAGTATACCTATTGAAAGCATGGCATAAACCATACCTAAATATCCGAATACCGGTTTTCTAGCAAAAGTAGATAATATATGACTAACAATACCAAACCCTGGTAAAATTAAAATATACACTTCAGGATGACCAAAAAACCAAAATAAATGTTGATATAATACTGGGTCACCACCACCAGCCGGATCAAAAAAGGTAGTATTAAAGTTACGATCTGTCAACAACATTGTAATACCACCTGCTAAAACAGGTAGTGATAATAGTAATAAAAACGCTGTAATTAAAACCGACCATACAAAAAGAGGTAACCTATCCATTGTCATGCCAGGTGCTCTCATATTAAAAATTGTTGTAATAAAATTTATAGCACCTAAAATAGAAGCAGCACCTGAAAGATGAAGACTAAATATTGCTAAATCAACCGAAGGTCCTGAATGTGCTTGAATACCACTAAGAGGTGGATACACCGTCCAACCTGTACCAGCTCCCGATTCTACTAACGAAGAAGCTAAAAGAAGGATTAAAGATGGAGGTAATAACCAAAAACTAATATTATTCATTCGAGGAAAAGCCATATCAGGAGCACCAATCATTAACGGTACAAACCAATTACCAAACCCACCAATAAGAATTGGCATAACCATAAAAAAAATCATTAAAAAAGCATGTGCCGTTACAATAACATTATATAACTGATGATTTCCTCCTAAAAATTGATTTCCAGGACTAGCTAATTGTAAGCGGATAAGCACAGACATCGCTGTTCCAAGAACCCCTGAAAAACCACCAAAGATTAAATATAATGTACCAATATCTTTGTGATTGGTGGAAAATAACCACCTAGAAGAAAAACTACTCAATGACGAGCGAATAACCGATAGAGACCATAATTGCGATAGAGATTTAACATGTGTAGTAAAAGACATTAGTTAATTATTAAAACATAAGACTGAGACTTATCTTATATGTTAAAAGATAAAAAATATTAGGACTAAGCATAAAAAAAATAATAGTTAAACTGCTTAAAACTAAAACCACAGCTGCACCCTTTGACACGGGCGCAAAAAAAAACCAATTTTTTTTTTTTTCAAAGTAAAAAATTTTTATTAACCGTATATAATAAAATGCTGAAATAACACTAGTAATAACAACAAAAATAGATACAATATAAAACGATGACTCAACTAAACTAATAAAAATATTTAATTTAGCAAAAAAACCACCAAATGGGGGTATTCCAGCCAACGAAAAAACCATTAATGCAACTCCAAACCCCATAAGTGGATTTGATCGAATTAACCCTATAGAATCTGAAAAAGTTAAAAGAGTACTACCGGACGTAGAAGATAAATCAAGTTGTAATATATAAACCCATAAAAAGGCTACTGTAAACATATAAACCGATAAATAAAACAAAACTGATTGTATACCCTCTATATTACCACTAGCTAATCCAAGGCATAAAAACCCAACATGACCCACACTACTAAAAGCTAAAAGACGCTTTATTTTTGTTTCCCCTAAACCACAAATACATCCTATAAAAAGACTAAAGAGACCACATATACAAAAAAAGTTTTCCCAAAAACTAGGGAAAAATGACCAAAAACTTATAAAGGATAAACGTAAAATTATAACAAAAAACGCAAATTTAGGTATAACAGCAAAAATAAAACTTACTAAAGTCGGAGCCCCTTCATATACATCTGCGATCCACATATGATAAGGAGACGCACCTATTTTAAATAATAAGGCAGAAACTACACAAATAAGCCCTAAATATAGAAACGGTGATAATGTTATTAAATTCTCTGTTAATAAAGTTAAAGACCCTAAATTAGTTGTACCCATAGAAAAATAAATCAAAGAAGCCCCAAATAAAAAAAATATAGAAGCCACAGAACCTAAAATAAAATATTTTAATCCAGCCTCAGCAGAAAAATACGAATTTTTTTTCCAAGCTGCTAAAACATAAAAAATAAGCGACAAAAATTCCATATTTAAATAAATAGAAAGAAGATCATATGATGAAATTAACAAGCATAAACTTAAACCAATTCCAACAATAAAAACAAAAAATTCATAAGCCCTAAAACGAGCTAAAAACATATATGATTCACTTATTGATACAAAAAAAAAAAGACCTAAAAAAACTATTAATTTAGACCAAGTTCCTAGAATATCAGTAACAAACATAGCATTCCATAATGTTTGAGATTTAACAGGATTATTAAGGATTAAAAGTAAGCTTAAAAACAAAATAATTAATGTTAACCGAATTATACTTGGGATAAGATAAGTATAAAGGGAAGCAGCAACTACCCCTAAAAAACTACCATGTAACAAAATAATTAATATAGAAATAGCAAGAAACAGCTCAGGCAAAAAAGCTATAGTGTCATTTTGGAATATTAAAGCAAATTTCATGCGTTACATTTTATAGGATTCGAACCTACGACCTACGATTTAGAAGACCGATGCTCTATCCACTGAGCTAAAAATGCTTAGAGATAAAGATCAAAAAAAAATTAGTTTATTTCAATTTTATACCTTTTATTCTTCACTAGTATTAATGAAGAACAATTGCATCGTTTATATAAATACAACTTAAAATTGTAAAAACATAAGCTTGAATTAAAGCAACTGCTAATTCAAGCCCAAAAAGAATTACCAATACCGCTAACGGAATTATATGGGCGATTAATAAAAATCCACCACTACCCATCATAGCCCATGCAAATCCGGCAATTACTTTTAGTAATGTATGACCAGCCATCATATTCGCAAAAAGACGAACAGCTAAACTCAGAGGTTTAAACACATATGAAACAATTTCTATAGGAACTAATAAAAAGGCTAAAACCATAGAAGTTCCACCAGGTAAAAATAAACTTAACATATGAAAACCATGTTTTGAAGCACAAATAATCATTACCCCAATAAAAACTGTCAACGCTAAAACCATTGTCTGAATAAGATGACTTGTTATAGTAAAAGAATATGGTACAAGTCCTGATACATTCGATATTAGAATAAAGCTAAAAATTACAAATAAAAAGGGAAAATATTTTTCTCCCTGCTGACCAACACTATCCCATACAAGACCTGCAGTACTTAAATAAAGACTTTCTAAAACTAATTGCCATCTGGTCGGAAAACAATTTAATCCGTACAATAAAAGACAATAATAAATACAAACAAAAAAGGCTAAACCAACGCATGTCGTTATCATTGCGTTAGTTATTGAAAAATCAAATAACCCAACACCAAAACTGAAAAAAGGAAGTATTTGAAATTGTTCTAAAGGGCTGTAAAACATATATTTAAATCAAAAATAATATAAACTAAAAAGTTAACGATTATACTTTTACAATATGTAAAAAGAGTTTATTTACCGCACTTTTTTGAGCAAATTATAAAACTCTTATAAACGAAATTAAAGTATTATCATTTTACTTGTAAAAACCCAATAACAATGAAATCAACTAATTTTAAAAAAAGTAATTGTTTAAAAAATATTAACTTTTTCATGATAAATACCTAGATCATTTAGTTTTTTATCAAAACTATTTATAACCTGAAAAGACTCGACTAAAAACTGAAAATCTAAATCATTTCTGCTCTTTTTTAGATACTCCAAAGTAAACTTATTAGGACACTTAAAAACACATTGTGGAAAAGTGTAAAAACACCAATTATGTCTAAAAAATAAAGAGAAACAAACTTTTAAGGGGAATTTTACTTTTTTATTAAATGTTAGATATTTATAAATCGTAGAAGTTTTAGATAACTCAAATAAAATATAATTAGCTCCTTTAAAAAATTTTGTTTTATCTTTATTGAGTAAACGATGTCCCCATATATAGGTGGTTTCCTCTAAAAAAAAGCTTGAAAAGCTAAATTTTAAAACATTTGATCCCTTTTTTCTTGTATTTAAAGATTTATAAATTTTATAATTAAAACCTAGTAAAAAAAAATAAGGTAATTTTGGTTTATTAACAATATTAATTTTATTCAAAAAAAAATAAAAATTTTTAATGGTTTTTTTATAACAACTAAAACCTAAAGGGTAGTTTTTGTTCTTTGCTTCTTCTATAAAATTTAGAATAATTACTGAATTAGATAAAGATGTATTATTTAATTCAATAAATATAATTTCCTTATGGATATGTTCAAGCTGCTGTTGTAAATATCTTTTAAAAGAGTTAGGTACTAGTTCGTACATACATGCAACAAGACATATTAACAAGTCTCGCGTAAAAAAAATTTGAATATATCTTTGAAAATATTCTTCTACAAAAATTTCCATTTCTTCATAAGAATCTTCCTTAAAAAAAAAATGGTTATTTTGGAAAAAAAATAAAAAATGGGGGGTAATGTACTTAAAAAAACCTGATTTAAGAAATTTTAAAAATTTTGGATTTTTATGAAGAACTAATAAAAAATAATCATTAAAATGTTCTAAAATATATTTTTGAGTACACCCACAAATATATTGAGAAAGATAAATAGAACAATAATTAATATTATGATACTCACTAAAATTCTCTGACCAAAGATTTAATCTAGAATATTTTTTAAATACAGGACTTAACACATAAAAATCAGTTAAATCAATTTCGCTGTATTTATTCGCTTTCCCCATAAACCAAAATTAAACTGTAACATTAAATCCCCACCAATAAATTGTAAGAAAAAGGAATAACCATACAACATCAACAAAATGCCAATACCATGCAGCAGCCTCAAAACCAAAATGGTGTTGGCGACTAAAATGATCCCAATATAGTCTTAAAGTACAAATAGCTAAAAATATTGTTCCAATAATAACATGAAACCCATGAAACCCTGTAGCCATATAAAACACTGAACCGTAGACCCCGTCTGACATACCAAAAGGAGCATGCATATATTCAATACCTTGCATACCTGTAAAAGCAATTGCAAACATTAGTGTAACTCCTAACCCTTGCAAAGCTTCTTTTTTAAAACCAGCAACAATAGCATGATGAGCCCAGGTTACACTTGCCCCAGAAGAAAGCAAAAGAATAGTATTTAAAAATGGTAATCCCCATGGACTAATAGCTTCTAAACCTGCAGGGGGCCAAACTCCTCCGATATTAAAAACAGGGGAAATAGAAGAAGTAAAAAACGCCCAAAAAAAAGCAAAAAAAAACATAATCTCAGACACAATAAACAGTATCATACCCATCCGTAACCCTTGCTGAACTGCTGAAGTATGTTGACCTTCGAATAATCCTTCACGAATAACGTCTCTCCACCAAGTAAACATAACATATAAAATAGTAAAAACTCCTAAACAAAGTAACTCTCCTCCCCCTTTATAGTTATGCATAAATAATACCCCACCAAAAGTTAAACTTAATCCACCTAAAGCAGCCACCAAAGGCCAGGGACTAGGATCAACTAAATGAAATGGGTGTCGTTGAACCATTTTAGTTTTAGCTTTCATTAAAACGAACAAGAAGAAGGTAGGATTCGAACCTACGATGGAAAAACCAACAGATTTACAATCTGCCACTATTAACCACTCAGTCACTCCTTCAAATTTTACCTAAAATTTTTAGGTTTTGTGCGAAATTTTTTCCGACGAACTTTAACAGGGCGACAACCATTATGAGGGTAACGTGTACCTAAATGTAAAACAGTAATTTTAACCCCTTTTTTACTAAGCCCCCTTACCACTCCCCTACGACCTTTATTAATACCAGATCCAAGATAAATCATAAATTCTGTATAACCCAATTTAATAGCTTTATCACCAAACGAATTACCTAAAAGTAAACCACGGATATAAGGATTTTCTCGCTCATTATATTGATTCTCGTAAACAGGAACCCGTAAGGAACAGCTAGTTTTTACCTTTTTTTTATCAATATCTAATAAAGTACAAAAAACATTTCTTTTTGTCGATTTAATAAAAATAATACCTTTTTTTTCTTTATTTTTTTTCAACAAATTTTTCTCTTCTATCGAATTTACTAACGAGGTGTTAATCTTAACAGGGATTAAAAAAGGATTTATATTTTCTACTTTAATTAGCATGAAATTTTAATATTAATCGTTTTTTTGCATTAGTATGAGTACGCTGACCTCTAACGGGTAAACCTTTTTTATGCCGTAAACCACGATAGGTTGAAAGCGCACATAAACGACCAATCTTATCGTTTTTAAAACGACGAAGATCGGCACCTAAGGGAAGAGGGGTATCCTCAGCTAAATTTTCTAAATTCTTTCCTTTAACGAAAGTAACATTACTTCCACGTGAATCTGAACCAAAACCAGCTTTTTTGCATAAAATTTTAGATTGAGACAGACCTATACCATAAATATGAGATACAGACTGCACCAAAACTTTGTCTTCTGGAATAGAGGTACCGATAATAAAAGGCATAATTTAAAATTTAGTATATTATATGAAAAAAACAAAACAACTTTTTATTAACCCTTCTCTTAAATCACAAAAACGATCATGGAATCGCTCTACTGGTCGCAACAATAAAGGTCATATAACTGCATGGCATCGTGGTGGTGGACATGCTAGATTATATAGAGATATTGACCTAAAACGTATATCAACTCAAGGAATAGTAGTAGGTTTAGAGTACGATCCAAATAGAGCTGCCTTTTTAGCCAGGATTTTTAATCCTGATACTAAAAAACATAGTTATATAATAGCACCCACTAAAATAAAAAAGGGGGACGTTATCCGATCAAACTCTACACGTAATGATATGCAAAACGGACATAGTAAAACATTGCAAAATCTACTAACTGGAAGTATCATTTATAATTTAAGTTTAACTCCTAAAAACAATGGTAAAATTTTAAGAGCTCCCGGTGCATTTGGACGTATTTTAAAAAGAACTAAAACTTTAGCCAAAATTCATCTTAAATCCGGGCAATATCGTTGGTTTGATATAAAAACAATAGCAACTAGCGGTGTAGTTAGTAATTTAGATTCACGATTTACAAAGCTTCAAAAAGCAGGACAATCAAGATGGGTAGGAAAACGCCCCACCGTTCGTGGAGTAGCCATGAATCCAATCGATCATCCGCACGGTGGTGGCGAAGGAAAAACCTCAGGTGGACGCTCATCTGTAACCCCATGGGGTAAACCGACAAAAGGACCATCTACCCGCACTAATAAAATACAACGAAAACCTAATGTCAAGATCTAATTGGAAAACACCATTTATAGACAAAAGTCTTTTAAAACAATTAACTTCAAAAAAAAAAAAAAAACTTACATGGTCTAGACGCTCAACTATCTACCCAGCTGCTGTTGGTTTAAAATTACAAATACACAATGGGAAAAACATGATTGCGCGCAATATTAAACCCGAAATGGTTGGATATAAATTAGGAGAATTCGTAACAACACGAAAAAATTTTATAGCAAAAAAAAAAAAATAAATGGCACAAAAATCGAATCCAACTATTTTACGCCCAGTAAATACCCTTTATCAAGGATGTACACACTGGGATGAACCCCGATTTTATTTTATTATATCTACGATTCAAAAATTAATAGAATCATGTTGTTTAGGCACAACACATTATTTAGATAAACTACAAATCAACCGACATCTTGGGTTAATTTTTATAGAAGCCAATCTTTTACACCTCCATTTTAATTCAAAACACCGTTTAAAATCTAGACGTTATAAAGAAAATCAAATAAAAAGCAAAAAACAATCGTGGACTGTACTAGCATGTAGACTACAAAATGCCGTAGAATTAATACAAAAATTTACAGGAACAAAAAAAGTTACTTTACGGATCAACAGAATAAAAGCATATACTAGATCTGTACCTAAACCCACCCGAAGACAAATGGCCTATTTCACTAAAAGCTTTAATCATATTAGGTACGATTATGCACGTTATGGTATACAACTTATGTATTTGCTTATAAAAAATAAAGCAAACGTAACTAGTCTGACTCGGTTTTTAAAACAAAATATTTGCTCTAGGCAGAGAAGAAAAAGACATTATCAATTTTTAGCATATATTAAGCAAGGATTCCAAGCCTTACAAGAATATAAAGAAATCCAAGGGTTAAAAATACAAATTAAAGGAAGATTTACCCATAAAGCAAAAGGAAGAAGCAAAATATGGAAATATCAAATGGGCCAAATGCCTCTTAGTCAGCTAAATAAAAATATAAAAGCAAAATATACACAAACACAAACCGGCTATGGTAGCGTTGGATTAAAAATCTGGATATGCCACTAAAAAAACATACAATTAATGTTAATACAACCTAAAAAAACAAAATATCGTAAATATTTTAAGCCTCGAGGATTACCTAAAACTTCTACCAAAACCCACAAATTAACCGACTTAACTTGTTTTGCCGTAATTGCAACAGAATCGGCATATTTAAATGGTCGACAAATTGAAGCAGCTCGACAAAATATTCGACGAAAAGTTAAAAGAGAGGGTAAACTTGAAATTCTTATTTTTCCTGATATTGCTATAAGCCATAAAGCTTCTGCAGCTCGTATGGGGAAAGGAAAAGGAAAAGTAAATCATTGGGTAGCGTCGATCTCAGCAGGACAAACTTTGTTTTTATTGTATGGTATAGATGCTGAGCAAGGGATACCCGCTTTACACTCAGGAACTAATAAGCTTCCACTAAAAGTTAAAATTTATCAATTATAAACTATGTTTACTTCTAGAAAAAGACATCTCCGAAAAAAAAGATTTTTTTTAGCAGAACAGTATACTTTTGCTTTGTTTAACGGTAGCAATTTAAAAGCTACTCAAATATCAAAAATACGCTTATTATTGCAAAATGCAAAATTATATTCTGTACCTTTATACCTTAACCCCCCTAAACTTGGTTTAGGATGCCCCCTTATTGTAGTAATTTATGAAACATTACAAGATCTACAAAATAATGTACCTAAAATTGCTTTACAGCTTGATTGCTTAGGCATATCTATCAATAAAAAATGGTATCCTATTAACTTTTTAAAAAATACTAAAACGTCAACTCTAAATAAAAAAGCGTTAAGTCTTCTTTTATTTAAATATGATAATATAACTACATAAGGGTTACACTAATTTAATTAAAAATCAAAGCGAAAAAAGGGATTTGAACCCTCAGCTTTAAGCTTGGCAAGCTTACACTCTACCAATTGAGTTACTTCCGCCTTTCCTATTTCATGTTAGAAAAAAAACAAATCTGTAAACCATGTCCTAAAACATTAATTTCAAATATATCTTTTGTTGTAAAATGAAATTGACATTGAAGAGAACCTACTTCTTCAAAATAAGGAAATAAGGGTACCAACTCTTTAAAAAAAAAAATATCTTTTAAAATAAAACAATATATATTTTTATGGGATGGAACTTGTAAACCTTCAAATTGACGTACATGTGGCAACACATGAAATAATAATTTATAAAAAAAAAAATACATGGCTGTTCTTCTTAAAGTAACCTTCCCTCCTACACCTTCCCTCAAATTATTACTTTTTTGACGAGAGGGTTTTTGTTGAGTAAAGTAAGGCTTTTGACCCCCAATAATATTTAAAACCCCCAAACACGAAATAACATAATTTTCATCTGAACTTCCCCCCCCTAAACACATAGTTACTTTTTTTGGCGCAGGTAATAACGCTACTGTTGAAATATTTTCACTAAGAAGTAAATCTTTTTGAACTATATCGTAATAATGTTTTTCAAAAAAATGCATAAAAACAATTATATAATTTTTGTAGCCATAGCAGCTAATTTTGCCCATTTTAAACATCTTAATCTCCTTGGTAATATAGCTGATATTCTAGTTCCAAGAGGTTTTTGTTGCGAGGTAATAAGAGCTATTGAATTAGACGAAAACGAGATGCCTACACCAGCTTTATTGCGAAAAAGTCTTCGACTTTGCACAACTACACCATGATGAATTTCTGACTTATTCATTTTTAATCGAACTCGTCTACCGTAACGAGGTCGAAGACTTTGAACTGCTACCAACACAATATCTCCTACATTAGCATACGATTTACCGCCTTTTTTTTTTACTTTAATACATTTAACGAGTTTTGCCCCTGAATTATCAACAACTTTAAGAAGACTTTGAGGTCTAATCATATTTACTACTTCCAGCCGGATTCGAACCAGCATGTCAAAAGACAAAAGATTTTGAATCTCTCGTGTCTACCAGTTTCACCATAGAAGCCTATCTATTAAGACTTCAATAACGAAGCTTGATCAATACGAATACTACCTCTAACTCGAAAATAAACTAAAATAATAGCCAAACCGATAGAAGACTCACAAGCAGCAATTATAAGAATAAAAATAGCAAAAATTTGACCCATTAAATCTCCCAAACACGCAGAAAAAATAATAAAATTTAAGCTTACTGAAAGAAGAGCAAGCTCTAAAGACATCAGAACAACAACAATATTTGTTCTATTTAAAACAACACCTCCAACACCTATAACAAACAATAAAAAAGAAACAAAAAAAAAGTGAATAAAGTCCATAATTAATTTTATAATATCAATAACGAACACCAAAATGAATTCTACGTTTATTAGATATAGCTAATTTATTCAAACTATATCTTTTATCAACAACCTCTCCCTTATTTTGAGACGCTTTAAGTAATTCTTTACTTAAATTTTCCCACAACGGAGAAGTAATAGATTGCTCTCGACTTACCTTCAATAATGATCTTATACCAAGATTAAGACCACAAATAGGAGAGATTATTCTTGGTAAATATATATTAAATGAATGCTTATTGCGACGAGTCTTTGCTTTGGGCTTAAGTCGAACACCTATATCTTGCTTTCCTGAAAGAATACCTAAATAAAAAATATGTAGAGCTCGTCCAGGGTAATCATGATCAAGAGATTGTAAAACTTTATTTAAAATATTTTCAGCTTTTGAACGTTTTCCATTACGCATTAAAAGATTAATCATTTTTTTCACTAAAGGATCACTTTTAATACCTAAAAATTTAATAGGTTTTTTTTGATTATATGAACTAACCATACTAATGTTAGTGGGTTTAAAATCCTTTTCACAACTCAGCACCCTTGATCTATTTTTTTTGTCCCATATTTAGAACGTGAAGTTTTACGACCGGGTAACCCCTCTAAATCCAATTTGTTGCGAATTAACCGGTATTTAACGCCAGGAAGATCAGGTATTCTACCACCCCGTACTAAAACTTGTGAATGTTCTTGTAGCCTATGAATTTGACCTGGTATATAAGCTGTTAACTTAACTTTATTAGATAAACGAACTTTAACAACCTTACGTCTAGCTGAATTAGGCTTTTTCGGGGAACAAATAAATACTTTTAAACAAACCCCTCGTTTTTGAGGGCAGCCACGAAGACCTACACTTTTTACTTTTGTTTGTTTTTTTCCATAACTTTTTTTAAACCATTTATTAATATTTGGCCTTGCCATTACCAAGAAGGGGAGTTGAACCCCTATCTCGTTCGAGACTGGAACCTAAACCCAGCGTGTATACCAATTCCACCACCTTGGCTTTTGGAGTCGAAGGACTCGAACCTCCGGTCCCCGTACCAAAAACGGGCGCCTTACCGCCTTGGCTAGACTCCATCTATAAACAATAAAACTCGGTTTGGAAGGGATTGAACCTGCATTATTAGCTTCATGAGAACTATGTTTTGCCAATTAAACTACAAACCGTCGTGATCTACACACTTTTAATTTTATCTTATTAATATTTATTTAATATTTATGATAAAATTTACTTCATTTTTTTTTATATACTTTAATTTTTTGTTCAAGTGATTTAATAAGCTTTGGCAAGTCAGCAAAAAAAAGAAGCCCAAGAAAAACTAAAAATAAAAATTGTAAAAAACTTATTCTCATACTAATTATAACTTATAACTGAAAAAATTAAACATAGACAGAACCACAGAAAGAGAGGGACTTGAACCCCCAACCCTTAGCTTTGGAGACCAAAATTCTACCAATTGAACTATCTTCCTTTACCTTTTATTTTATGAACAAACTTCAAATCTCAATATATTATTTACAAGAACTTAATTATCGTTTAACCTACACTATTTTCGGGACAATGTTTCTTTTTATCACAACTTACACTTATAAACAAAGCTTAATTTTCATATTTTTACCTCAGGGATTATCACACTTTGTTAGTACAGGATTAACTGAAATATTTTTTACTTATTTACAAGTTTGTACTATTTTTAGCCTTAGTTGTGGTATTGGTATAGCGATAATCCAACTCTACCTTTTTTTACGTCCCGGATTATACGCTTTTGAAGCAAAAACAATTTTTCATCTTTTAATAACAGCACTTATTTTTTATGTCTGTCTTTATGTACTTATATTTCCTATAATTATTAAAATATTATGGGAACTTTTTTCAACTTATTCCCAAAATTTTACAGCACTAGATTTAACTTTTGAACCAAAACTCCAAGATTATTTATATCATTTGCAACAATTAAATAAAGCTTTAAGTTTTAGTTTCCCTTGTCTAATTATTTTAAATATGTTACAATTTTATACAAATAAACAAACATGGGTAAAATATAGGGGTATTGCTTATATAACAGCTTTTTTTATTGCAGCTTTTATAACCCCACCAGATATTTTAAGTCAAACTTTACTAGGGTTACCCCTAATTTTATATTATGAATTACAATTAAAATTTTGGTCTTTATATGAAGAATATAAAAAACAATTGTTAATTAGGCAACCAATCAAATCCAACAAGAACTCCTACCGAGACAAAAAATAAAGCTAAAGCTAACGGTAAGAAACATTTCCAACCCAATCGCATTAATTGATCATATCGATAACGGGGTAAAATAGCTCGTATAACAATAAATAAAATAACAAAAAAACAAATTTTCAAACTAAACCAAATACCATCAGGTAAAAGACCTATACCGAAGGGAGATAACCATCCCCCAAAAAAACAAATAGATATTACTGCCCCCATTAACAACATATTAGCATATTCCCCTAAAAAAAACAAAGCAAATCCCATAGCTGAATACTCTACATTATAACCTGATACCAACTCTGCTTCTGCTTCTGGCAAATCAAAAGGGTGACGATTAGTTTCAGCCAAACACCCAATAAAAAACATTATACTAACCGGTAACAAAGGAAAAATAAGCCAAACATTTAATTGACAAATTATTATTTCCGTTAAATTTACCGTACCCACACATAAACAAACATTAATAAAACCAATACCCATTGAAATTTCATAGGAAACCATTTGAGCTGCAGAACGCAAAGCTCCTAAAAAAGCATACTTTGAATTACTTGACCAACCAGCTATCAATACTCCAAAGACACCAAGAGAAGAAACAGATAAAAAATAAAGACCCCCAAGCTGAGGATCTGCAATAACATTACCATAACTAAAGGGTATAATAGCCCAACTAATCAAACTTAAGACAAAAGTACAAAGAGGAGCTAATACAAACAACACAATATTAGCATTTGTAGGTAAAATAATCTCTTTAACAAAAAGTTTCAAGCCATCAGATAATGGCTGAAGTAATCCCATATAACCAATAACGTTTGGACCACGTCTTCGTTGAATACCTGCCATAATTTTCCGCTCCGTTAAAGTAAAATAAGCTATGGCAATTAATAAAGGAATAGTAAGATCAAGAATATTTAAAAAAATAGTTAAGAAAGTTAGCCACATGATAGCGTAAATAATATAATTATAAAAAATACCTAAAATGAATATAATTTACTACTTATAATGTTTTATAAATAGCCGTACTTAGAGGCCCAAAGAGCTTCATCTATATCTACCCTAAAAGGATATAAAACAGGAACACAAATATCAGAAGAAAGCATAAAACTCAAATTCGAATAATCTGTCTGTATCCATTTTGGTGTAGGCGGAAGATGAAGCTCAAATTTAAACCGATTAGATAATCTCCAACGCTCCAATTTCACATGAAAAGAACGAAAACGTTTATAACGAGCCATTAATCGAGTTTTAATCGCAGAACGTTGGGAAGGGCAAAATTCAATAAAATCCCCTTTTTGTAAAATAAACCCACCATAACCAATTTTTTTACCATTTACTAATACCTTATTATGAAGAATAGCCTGACGACTATAATAAATCGAATGAAAAAAACCTAAACGATATAAACTAATATCTAAACGCCCCTCTAAAGATTTAATTAATTTTTGAGATGGGTCATTAAAAGCTACTAAAGGTTGACAAAACCTTTTAAAACCTTTATGGCTTAAATCCCCATAAAAACGTCTTACGCATAATAAAATAGCCAAAGTGTTCTTATAACCTCCCTTATTATACTTAAAAATTTGATTAGGACGAACACGGGGTTTAAGAAAATTATAATCATGACATAAAGGATGACGGTATCTATTTATATTGGCAAGAGGACGATGACGACGTTTTTGACTTTCCAATATCCCTATAATATTATCCCATTTAGGGCGAAGAAAAGTTTTTTCTTTCGATAACAAATCTCCCCAAATATCAGTTTTAGACCATAAACAAGATTTATATCTGTGTTTAAATCGCATTATTTATTGTTTTTTTCGCTGTTAACGTAACAGAACTTTTAAAAACCCTTTTAACTTTGCTCTCCCCTAAAAGACCGGAAAACCCCCGTCTTTTTTTTTTTAATTTCGCCCGATTACCTTCAACACAAGTCATATAAATTAAATTAAAAAACCAATAAGCAATTAAAGGAGCTTCAAGATTTAAATTAACGGGATAAGATATCTTACTCATTGTTGGACTTCCAATACCAATTAACAACAAACATTTTCTATGAGCCTCCACTAAATTTTCTTTTTCTATATCACTTAAAAACACTAAATCAACATCTTTTGATTTAATTAAATAACTTCGTTTCCATTTAATATAACTTATATTAGGTGTATGAGAAAAACAAATTTTAAAAAAGGAAGAATCACTAACAAAAAGAATTTTACCCTCTACCATTATTGTATTTTTTAAAACTTCTAAAGTTGAACGTATTCCATATAAACTTTTTTCAAGATTATAAAAATAATAAATATTTCGTTTTCCTAAAAGATAAGCATGTATTGTTTTTGAAATTCGAACATCTCCATTAAACGGACGAGGAACTAAATATCCAGAGGATCCAATTAAAAAAGAAAGAAGATGAGAATACTTTGTTTTATCCATTAAGTTTTTTTACCTTCTTTACACACTATTGTTTCATTTTCATATAATACCCCTGCCCCTTTATATGAATCGGGGTATCGATACTTCCTTATACTACTAGCAAAATTTTGCAAAACCCCTAAATTCGCAGAAGTTAATAAAAAAGTTTTTTTACCTAAATTTACTGAAACCTCCTCAGGAATATTAATTATAACAGGTTTACTATAACCTAAAGAAAATATAAGTTTTTTTTTTTCTTGTCGTACTTGGTAACCAATTCCTTGAAGTTTTAACTCTATAGTATACCCTAAAACAACCCCCAAAAGAGCTTGTGTAAAAAGAGAACTCTCATAGGGTGTTAAATATGGCAAAAATAAAACCATATTACCTTTTCGATAAAGATTACTAACTGAATCAAAAATGACAACTCCTTTTAAACCGGAGACAGTAACTTTACCATTATTACTTGAACACTTAACACCTATCGGTAAACGAAAAACTGGTGTTGTCATGCCACGTATGCTAATATTTCACCACCCTCTCCTTTACGGATACATTGCTTGTTAGTCATAATTCCTTGTGATGTAGACAAAATTAAAACGCCAAACTCATTAGACAAACGAGAAAGATCCAATAAAGAAAGATAAATACGATCACGTGGACGAGAAATAACAACAAGACGCGTACAAATAGGAAACCCGTTATAGTATCTAAGAAAAACCGTAATAACACCGTCCTTTGTTTTTGTATACCCTTTAATTAAATTTTCTTTCCATAAAATATCTAATACTTTAATACAAAAACGGACTTCTTTAAACGAAACTCCAAAATGATACACCATATATCCATTACGTAATCTATTAATTATCTTTGAAAGCATTACTTTTGTTTGGGATCGGGTTTGAACCGACGACCTAAGGATTTTCAGTCCTTCACTCTACCAACTGAGCTACCCAAACTAAATAAACATATATTTATTTAGTTTTATTAGTTATAAAATGTTGTCTCCCCAAGTCGGATTTGAACCAACGACTTTATGGTTAACAGCCACATGCTCTACCAACTGAGCTATTGAAGAAGGCCAGAGAGAGACTTGAACCCTCATTTCTGGGTTTGCAACCCAACGCATTAAACCCTTATACTATCTAGCCAAGGCGGGTAAGGGGATTTGAACCCCCGACTTTTAGAACCACAACCTAACACTCTAACCAACTGAGTTACACTCGCCATTTTGCGACTTATCGGATTTGAACCGATACTCTTAAAACAGAAACAGATTTTAAGTCTGACGTGTCTACCAATTTCACCAAAATCGCAAAATAATAAATTTAATTTAGCGGAAAAGGGATTCGAACCCCTGACATTTGGGATATGATTCCAACATTCTAACCGCTGAACTACACCGCCTTTACCTAATAAAAAAACTAGCATATTTCTCTATAATAATATTTTTAGAAGCACAACTGGAGAATTTTCTTACAGAGCAAATAAAATCAAGAAAGCCATCATTAAAGCAAATAAAGCAATCGCTTCAGTTAAAGCGAAACCTAAAATTGCAATTCTAAATAACTCATCTTTCAGAGAAGGATTACGTGCGGTACCTAAAACAAGAGCACCAAAGACGGTTCCAATACCCACACCTGCCCCAGCTAACCCAATAGTAGCTAGACCAGCACCCAAAAGTTTAGCAGCTTGAACTAACATTTTTAATAGGGGGGGAAATATAATTACGAGATTCTTTTAAATAAATAAAGTTTAATACTACCTACTGGGAGTAGAGAGGATCGAACTCCCGACTTCGTGCTTGTAAGGCACATACTCTACCACTGAGTTATACTCCCCCCGAACTTTAAAGGAGATAAAGAGATTCGAACTCTTGACCTCATGCTTGCAAAGCACACACTCTACCAACTGAGTTATATCCCCTAAAAGTCAGTTAAGGGCATATTGTTAAGGGCCTTAAAGAAATACGTGCTTAACTGTAATTCTAAAAATAATTGATAAAACACATACCCCCTTAAAGCAAAAACACATTTAGGCATATTGGGAATTGAACCCAAGACCCTCGGATTAAAAGTCCACCACTCTAACCAACTGAGCTATACACCCAAACAACTATTTAATTTAGATTTAAGTAAAAACACTTTATTTCGGGATTAGTACGGGTCAGCTGAAAACCTCACAGTTCTTACACTTCCCGCCTATCAAAGTGGTGATCTTCCACCCCCTTTCAAAAACTTTACTAGAGGTAAGTTTCTCGCCTGATGGCCGATTATCTCTTCTTGATGTAGCTACCCGGCGATGCTCCTTAGGGAACAACCGGAACACAAGGGATCAAGTTTTCCCGGTCCTCTCGTACTAAGGTCTAGTCCTCGGAATTTTTAAACACCCACAGAAGATAGGGACCAAACTGTCTCACGACGTTCTAAACCCAACTCACGTACCACTTTCGTCGGCGAACAGCCGAACCCTTGGAACCTTTTCCAGCTCCAGGATGTGATGAGTCGACATCGAGGTGCCAAACGAACCCGTCGATAGGAGCTCTAAAGGATCATTAGCCTGTTATCCCCGGCGTACCTTTTATCCATTGCGCGATAGCCTTTCCACAAAGAACTACCGGATCACTATGACCGACTTACGTCTCTGATCGAAATGTCTTTCTTTCAGTCAAGCAGGCTTATATCATTATACTCGATTCCCCTTAAAAGGAGATGAACCTACCTTTGTATGCCTCCGTTACTCTTTAGGAGGCGACCGCCCCAGTCAAACTACCCAGCAAACACTGTCCTTTAGTTAGTAAACCAACAAATCTCAGGGTGGTATTTCACCGTAGCCTCATTAATCTGTAATAAAAAAGAATTAGAGGCTCCCACCTATTCTACACTCGAGTTTTTGACTTACAATATTTGCTTATAGTAAAGGTGCACGGGGTCTTTCCGTCCAGCTGTGGGATGGTCGCATCTTCACGACCTATGTAATTTCACTGAGTCCCTGTTGGAGACAGCGGGGAAGTCGTTACACCATTCATGCGGGTCGGAACTTACCCGACAAGGAATTTCGCTACCTTAGGACCGTCATAGTTACAGCCGCCGTTTACCGGGGTTTAACTTCAACGCATAAACATAAAAGCTTCATCTACCGGCACCGGGCAGGTGTCAGTCCCTATACATCCTCTTTCGAGTTAGCAGAGACCTGTGTTTTTAATAAACAGTCGCTACCCCCGATTTTGTGACAAAGACAAAAGCTTACGCTACATGCCTTTACTCCTTATTCCGAAGTTACAGAGTCATTTTGCCGAGTTCCTTCAACAGGGTTATCTCAAGGCCTTAGTGTTCTCCACCCGTCCACCTGAGGCGGTTTAAGGTACGGTATCAGTAAAATGCCTTTTTCTTGGAAAAAATAGCTCACCCTTGACAAATTCAAGAATAAGGTGAATTTTTCGTCAGCAACTTTTAACAGTGTAATCTTGCCCATTACTGCAAGCCTTGGCTTGACAGCTTAGGGACCGTTTTAAATCGAGCTATTACTCTCTCACGACCCAGTTTTACTTAAGATCGTAAACCTTGGACTTACGGCCACAATGCTTTAATTTCATTGTTTTATGCTACTCATGCAAGTATTCTCACTTTCGATATCTTAATTTTAACTCACATTAAAACTTCTACGACCTACGAAATGTTCTGCTACCACAAAAAATATATAAAAAGATAATAATAATTCTTTTAACATTTTTGTTTGAGGCTTCGGTAATAGTTTTAAGCCCTCAAAATTGGCGGGACTTCTACTCTAGGTCAGTGAGCTGTTACGCTGTCTTAAAAGAATGGCTGCTTCCAAGCCTACCTCCTGACGGTCTCAGAGTCGATATCACCTTTACCACTAAAACTATTTTATGGACCTTATCCTACAATCTGGGCTGTTTCCCTTTTGAGTATGAATCTTAGCATACATACTCTGTCTGCCCTAAATGAAAAATCTGTATTCGGAGTTTGCCAAAGTTTAGTAAGAGACGATCTCCCCCTTGCTTCTACAGTGCTCTACCCCAGATTTCCTGTTTAGGACGCTCTACTTCAATAGATTTCGCAGAAATCCAGCTATCACCGACTTTGATTGGCCTTTCACCCCTAAACTCAAGTCATCCCAGTATTTTGCCACATACACGGGTTCGGCCCTCCAAAAAATGTTGCCATTATAATATCAACCTGCTCAAGTTTAGATCAACCGGTTTCGGGTACTTAACAAAGGACTTTAAGGTGCCACATAAGACTCGATTTCTCTTCGCCTACACTTTTTTATTAGCTTAAGCTTGCCCTTTATTAAGATTCACTTGCCCATTATACAAAAGGTATGCCGTTACTTTTTACAGCTCCGACTCAAATATGGAATTTCAGGATCTTTGCACTGTCACAACTTCTTTTTCACCTTTCCCTCACGGTACTTGTTCACTATCGGTAAGAAAAATAATTATAGGCTTTGAGGGTGGTCCCCCAATACTCGGATAAGGTAAACTTGCCTCATCGTACTTTCACGAATAAAAAAAGAATTACAGGACTAACACCTTCTAGGGTAGAAGTTTTTTTATAAAAAAAAATTTCTTTTCATTCTCAAAAATAATATTAATATTTTCGTTTTGCCTTTTTATCGCGTTCGCTCACCACTACTAACAATATCTCGGTTGATTTGGTCTACAGGGTACTGAGATGTTTCACTTCCCCTTAATGCTGCCTAAACAGCGGGCTTTTTAGCCCCGGTTTCCCATTCTAGGGTGGCTGACGTCACAGGTTTTCCTCGTGTCAACACTTTCGCGATTGTACGCGCCTATATTTTTCTTCCAAGGCATCCACTCCACACTAAACTAGTATATTA